ATCAAAAAAATGAACTAGTTCGGCTAATCCTCTTATATTCCCAATTAGGTATCTTGCATAAAGAACGTCTATATAACCACGATTATTTGACCAATTGTATATCGCATTTATTATTCGATCTAAAAAAATTCTCTTAGGACCCATTTTCACAAATGAATTAATTAAGTCCAAACTCTGAAAAGATGAATAAATGGAACCATATAAAAGGTATGCTATAACTATTCCAAAAAGGGCTATACTAACTGATAAAATGGAATTTGTAACAAATTCATACCAATCTATGGAATAGGTAGGATTCTTATGTAAAAGGTTTATGGACGGAGTTAACCATTTTGATAATATATCAAAATGTATTCCCTCTTGACCCAAAGGAATTCCTATGAATCCAACAAATAAAGTAAATAAGACCAATATAAGCATAGGTAGTAACCTAGTATTGTTGGATTCATGGGGAAAAGTGGAAGTGTCTTTATTTCCAAAATTAGTACTAATGGAACGGATCAGATTTCGTGCATTCTCCCCCATTTGATATTTCTTTTTTTTCAAAAAAGAAATCCTTTCGTTACTATTTCTGGTTGATAAAAGCAAATTTTTGTTAACTCCCTTTGGCTTTGGGGATTCTTTTCCCCATATAGATATTGAATAGAACGAACTACTTTTAGCGCCCCTGTCATTTTTACAATGAAGGCGTAAATATCCTTCAAAAGTAAGTAAATAGACCCGAAACATATAAAATGCAGTTAATCCCACTGTGAAACAAGCTATTATCGCAAAAATGGGTGAATATAACCAAGTATCATTAAGAATCTCATCTTTGGACCAAAAACAAGCAAGAGGTGGAATACCACAAAGAGAAAGTGTACTTAATAAAAAAGTCATTTTTGTAATTGGCACATATTTTCTTAAACCACCCATAAGAACCATGTTTTGACTTTTTTCTGGAGAATATCCAACAAGGGGTTCCATTGAATGAATAATGGATCCGGATCCTAAAAACAACAATGCTTTCGAATAGGCATGGGTGATCAAATGGAATAAGGCAGCTCGATAAGAACCTATCCCTAAAGCTAACATAATATAACCCAATTGAGACATTGTCGAATAGGCTAAACTTCTCTTAATGTCTCTTTGAGCAAGAGCCAAAGTAGCCCCTAAAAATACCGTTATTACACCTATCAAAGAAATAAGATTCATTATGTAAGGTATGACTGTGAAAAGAGGAAAAAGTCTAGCGACAAGAAAAATTCCCGCAGCTACCATGGTAGCTGCATGTATAAGAGCCGAAATAGGAGTAGGCCCCTCCATTGCATCAGGTAACCATACATGAAGGGGGAATTGTGCAGATTTAGCAACTGAACCGAGAAATAATAGAGAGGCACACAGAGTCGCAAATAAAAAATTGACCCCATCATTATGGATCAAGTTATTGAAAATTTCGAACAAATCCCTAAATTCGAAACTGCCTGTTATCCAATAAAGACCTAAGATTCCTAATAATAAACCAAAATCCCCTACACGATTAGTTACAAACGCTTTTTGACAAGCATTGGCTGCAATTGGTCGTGTGAACCAAAATCCTATTAATAGGTAGGAGCACATTCCCACGAGTTCCCAAAAAATATAAATTTGTATCAAATTAGAGCTAGTAACTAATCCCAACATGGAAGCATTGAAAAAACTCATATAAGCAAAAAATCTCAAATACCCTTGATCGTGAGACATATAATTGTCACTATAAATAAGAACCATTATTCCAACAGTAGTGATTAGTATTGACATAATAGAAGTAAGTGAGTCGATCAAGTAGCCAAACTCTAAGGAAAAATCATTATTGATGGTCCAAGACCATAGATATTGATAAGTGGAACCCCCATTTATTTGTTGAATAGCTAGATCGGCCGAAAACCCCAGCGCTATGCTTAGCAATGCAACACTAGGAAAAGCCAACACACGGCGAATGTTTTTTGTTGCGGTCGGAACAAGCAGAAGTCCCAATCCTATTAATATAGTAACTGGAAGTGGAATGAAAGGTATGATCCATGCATATTGATATGTATGTTCCATAAAATAAAACCTTTTTTTATTTAATTGTTTCCGATTCACCAGCTTTTATTTCATTAAGAGAACTCAAATATGAAATATGATTTGAAATCATTAATTATTTTGATTCTTTAACCAGATATTTAAAATATTCCAATTATTCGAATTGAGAAGTTGCATTTCCTAAAATAACCAAATTACTATTTTAATTTGACTATTAATGCTTAGTAATTAAAATTAATAAGATATTTATTAACATATAGAACAGAGTATGAGATTTTCAATCATTCTAATACTACGGCGATTTATATCCATATAGTAAGACATAGTTCTATCAAAAAAAAATACTTGATTCTGGAATATAGCATTTGCCAATAACTCGATCTTTATTAGATCGAGTTATTTTAGTTAGTTTAGTACTAGTTACTAACTAATTCATTGTGGAACTGATTGATTAGCTTTTATTCCAATAAAATAAACTTATGTTTATTAGAAATCCTATAATACTCGTTATTTTGCATAAAACTTAAATAAGGGATTACTCAAATTAATATTATTTTTCTTTATCTTTATCAATAAATTTTATTAGTCTTTATTTAATATTAATAATTATGGATACTCCACTTTCGAGATTGATTAAATTGATTAATTAATAGATAATAGCAAATGTTACATTATTGTTTTCTTAAATTAGATATAGGTAAGTATAGGTAAGGGTTCTGCTCTTATCTTAAACTTTTCTTTTTTATTTTTTTTTTTATCCCGAGTGATACTATATCGATGTACATGTATCCATATTTTTGATGTAATCAAATCAAGAAGGTATTCGCTATAGAATAAATATAGATAATGAATAGAAAGATAGAAAGAACGATCCTTTTTGAGCAATACATGTCTTTCACATCCAACTATCTAAATGAGTAACTTTTTTATTTTAAGATGGCAGTTCCAAAGAAACGTACTTCTATGTCAAAGAAGCGTATTCGTAGAAATATTTGGAAAAAAAGAGGTTATTGGGCCAGGGAAAAGGCTTTATCCCTAGCTAAATCGATTTCTACTGGGCATTCAAAAAGTTTTTTTGTGCGACAATAACAATAATAAGGCCTTGGAATACAATACTCTAAATCAATATCACTCGATGAATTGGATGATTTACAATATACAATAGAAAATTAATAATTTACATTAACTAATGTTTTGAACTCATCCATATGAGATAGAACCCGATATTTTATTTTCGCATGTAGAAAACGAATTCAATTTTTCTGTCTAACGGGAGTCTAAAAACGGGACTCTTTTTTTTTTCAAACTTCAAACAAAAGCAGTTACATACAAGATAAGGATTTTACTTTTTATGTTTTTATAATTCACGAGATGGGGATTGTCATTTTCCCCATCACTTCACTTGTTTTTTTTTTTTTTTTTTTCGCATGCATTAAATCAGATAAATGGAAAATGAATTATACAGAAATAGATTGGAAAAGGAAATTCTTAGTTATATATGTAGACTAAGGACATAATCATCTAAATCCAACTGTTCCGGGAAACTTATACTACATGAAATCCCATTGTTAAAACTGATAACATATCATGATACTAAGCTAAGTATTATTGAACGTTCAAATAAATATTTGAACAATTTTTTTTTATTCAACCATTCCTTTCTAATATTTCGGAAAATAAATAACATTGATTGCATCGACGAATGAATCTAATATGGGCTATTATTATTTCGATCAAGCCGCCATGGTGAAATTGGTAGACACGCTGCTCTTAGGAAGCAGTGCCAGAGCATCTCGGTTCGAATCCGAGTGGCGGCATTCTCTAAAAGGGCACAATAGATCCTATACTGAATTCAATTCCGGATTTCTATAATTGAAAACCCCCTTTTCTTTTTTTTAATCGTTTTTTATGATATTTGATACTTTAGAACATATATTAACTCACATCTCTTTTTCGATCATTTCAATTGTCATTACGATTCATTTAATGAAATTACTAGTTCATGAAATCGTAGGACTATGTGATTCGTCAGAAAAAGGTATGATAGTGACTTTTTTCTGTATAACAGGATTATTAGTTACTCGTTGGATTTATTCGAGACATTTCCCATTAAATGATTTATATGGATCATTAATGTTCCTTTCGTGGAGTTTCTCCATTTTTCATATGGTTTCGAAAATACGGAACCATAAAAATGATTTAAGCGCAATAACAGCTCCAGGTACTATTTTGACTCAAGGCTTTGCCACTTCGGGGCTTTTAACTGAAATGCATCAATCCGCAATATTAGTGCCTGCTCTACAATCCCAGTGGTTAATGATGCACGTGAGTATGATGTTATTGAGCTACGCAGCTCTTTTATGCGGATCGTTATTATCAGTAGCTCTTTTAGTCATTACACTTAGAAAAAACATAGATATTCTTTATAAAAGTAATAATTTACTAATTGGATCATTTTATTTTGATGAGATACAATACTTAAATGAAAAAGGAAGTGTTTTACAAAGCACCTCCTTTCTTTCATTTAGAAATTATCACAAGTATCAATTTACTCGACGGTTGGATCATTGGAGTTATCGTGTTATTAGTCTAGGATTTACTTTTTTAACCATAGGTATTCTTTCGGGAGCAGTATGGGCTAATGAGGCATGGGGATCTTATTGGAATTGGGACCCTAAGGAAACTTGGGCATTTATTACTTGGACCATATTCGCAATTTATTTACATACTAGAACGGCTCAAAGTTTGCAAGGTCTGAATTCCGCAATTGTGGCTTCTGCGGGATTTCTTATAATTTGGATATGTTATTTCGGGGTCAATCTATTAGGGGTAGGACTACATAGTTATGGTTCATTCACATTAACATCTAATTGAAGAAAAAGCTTGAAGAGTCCATAGTGGTCCCCTTAGATAGCGAAAGTTTTTCGAGTTTTTGAGAACCATTACATTGGTTCTCAAAAACTCCGGATGTTTCTGATTACAATTCAAAACCACTTCACTCTTTTTCTTTTGATTTTTTCATTTATATTTATAATTATAGAAAATAAAATGATTTTAAAAATCAAAGGAGTTTTTGACTTTATGTCTTATTCTATCTAATTATTTATAAAAAATTTAGATAGAATAGCTTCGACCTTGTCAACTGATAACGAGAGAACGAAATCGGGATAAAGACCAATACCTATTACAGGTAAAAAGATACAGGTCGAAATAAATAATTCTCGTGGTCCAGAATCAAAAAAATAAGAGTTTGTAACATTGAAAAGCTTGTATCCATAGAACATCTGGCGTAACATAGATAATGAATAAATAGGAGTTAATATAATTCCAATAACCATTACAAAAGTAATTAGTATTTTGGGAATTATAAAATATTTAGAGCTAGTAATTATTCCAAAAAAAACGAATAACTCCGAAGCAAAACCACTCATTCCCGGCAATGCAAGAGAAGCCATCGAAAAACTACTGAACATGGTAAATATTTTTGGCATTGGGATCGCAATTCCGCCCATTTCGTCGAGATAAACAAGACGTATTCGATCATAACTCGTTCCCGCCAAGAAAAAAAGTGCAGCACCAATAAATCCATGAGAGATTATTTGTAAAATGGCTCCGTTGAGTCCCGTATCGGTTATGGAACCAATTCCTATAATTATGAAACCCATATGAGATACGGAAGAATAGGCTATTCTCTTTTTTAAATTGCCTTGACCAGGAGAAGTTGAAGCTGCATAGATTATTTGAATTGCTCCTACTATCATCAACCATGGAGAAAATATAGAATGAGCATGGGGTAATAATTCCATATTGATCCGAATCAATCCATATGCTCCCATTTTTAATAAGATTCCGGCTAGAAGCATACATGTACTGTAATGTGCTTCCCCATGGGTATCTGGTAACCATGTATGTAGGGGTATAATCGGTGATTTGACAGCATAAGCAATAAGGAAGCCCAAATATAATATTATTTCCAATGCCGCGGGATATGATTGATTAGCTGATGTTTCAAAATTAAATGTTGGGTCATTCGACCCGTATAAACCCATACCTGGAACTCCTATTAAAAGAAAAATGGAACCCCCTGCAGTGTACAAAATGAACTTTGTAGCTGAGTACAAACGTTTCTTACCCCCCCACATGGATAGAAGTAGGTAAACAGGAATTAATTCTAACTCCCACATGACGAAAAAAAGTAAAAGGTCTCGAGAGGAAAATAATCCTATTTGACCACTGTACATTGCTAACATAAGGAAATGGAACAATCGAGAATCCCGAGTAATTGGCCAAGCCGCTAAGGTAGCTAAAGTAGTAATGAATCCCGTTAGTAAAATGGGTCCTATGGAAAGTCCATCAATTCCCAGTCTCCAGTGAAAATCAAAAATATTTATCCATTTATAATCCTCCTCCAATTGGATTAATTGGTCGTCGAATTGGAAATGATAACAGAATGCATAGGTTGTTAGAAGCAGCTCTAAAAAGCATATACACATAGTATACCATCTAACCCCCTTATTCCCCCTATGAGGGAGAAAAAAAATTAACAAACCCGCGGATATCGGCAAAATAACAATTATTGTTAACCAAGGAAAATAGCTCGTGGTAAAGACAAGATAGACTTTGACCAGAAAGACCCGCCCCCAGAATAATATATTCTATTTTCCCGAGTACGGGTCTTTGTCGGTAAAGAGGAATCAAATGTATTCAAGTGGAGTTTTCTAGAACGTATCAATAAGCTAGACCCATACTGCGAGTTGTCTCATGCCATAAATAAACCCGGACGCTCAAGAAATCCGTTGGACAAGCGGATTCACATCTTTTACAACCTACGCAGTCCTCCGTTCTTGGAGCAGAAGCTATTTGCTTAGCTTTACAGCCGTCCCAAGGTATCATTTCCAATACATCTGTGGGACACGCTCGTACACATTGAGTACATCCTATACAGGTATCATAAATCTTTACTGAATGTGACATTGGATATATAAAGTTTTTGAATATTATTATTTTATTATTAATTTGATTTTCGATCTGGTAAAAAAAGAAGTAGTAAATAAATCATGTATTCTAGACACCAGACGAATCAGTGGGTTACCTGAATTTGTTTTTTTATAATCAATAGATTTCTGGATCTGTTCATGAGAAAGAGCCAAGATACTTTGATTTCTTACGTTTCGGCAAACATGAATTAGTTAGACATGTTAATTCTAATTTTAGAATTAGATAAATTATATCTATCTATCCATATTCTATCCATATATATATATATAGAATATATAGAAGGATATCTGTGTTTATTTATATCTATATCATTACGACTACGATTATTTATTCAACAAATTTGATTGATTGATACGAGTTGATTTTCTGTTACGATGGATCGACGAAACAATAGCCGGTCCAATAGCTGCTTCAGCGGCGGCAATAGCTATAACAAAGATCGATAAAATGTCTCCTTTTAATTGACGACTATCAAATAAATCAGAAAATGTTACGAGATTTAGATTAACCGCATTCAGTATAAGCTCAAGGCACATAAGTGCTCTAACCATGTTTCGACTTGTGATCAATCCATAAATACCGATAGAAAATAAATAGGCACTCAAAACAAGTCCATGTTCGAGCATCATTGACTAACTCCTCATCAATCTCGATTCATTTCAATATGAACAACAATTTTTTAACCGATTTGATTGACTCGAATATAACAAGTGCGTAACAAACGAAAGCATTGGCAATGGATAGAACTAAACCATTTATTATTTGACATTCCATATGAACAAAAATAGAATTGAAGGAAAATAGATGTACTAACAATAAGCAATAAGGCAGAACAAGGCCTCGGCCTTATTTATTTTTATTTTCTTTTCTTTGATTTTTTATTTCTAATCCTAACTATTTTTTACTGACGAGCCATAGCAATTGCACCTATCAAAGCAACTAAAAGAATTATAGAAACAAGTTCAAATGGAAGATAAAAATCCGTTGATAAATGAATCCCAATTTGTTGAACGTTACTTATCAGGTCCTGTTCTATAATCTGGCTTGATCTTGTAGTCCAAATAATCCCGTACCACGACGTATCTAAGATAGTCGTAATTAATGAAAACAAAATACTTGTACAAACCAGTGAAGTAACCCCATCCCCAACGGTCCAAAGAGAGAAATAATTGGAATATTCTGAACCTTTCATGAACATCACGGCAAATATGATTAAGACATTTACGGCCCCCACGTAAATGAGGAGCTGTGCAGCAGCTACAAAATAGGAGTTAGATGGAATATAGAATAAGGCTATAGAAACAAGAACCAATCCCAAAGAAAAGGCAGACAAAATTGGACTCGTAAGTAATACCACTCCGAGACTTCCTAATATAAGTCCTGATCCCAGAAATACTAAAAGAATATCATGTATTGGTCCAGGTAAATCCATTATGCGTAAAATAAGAGAAAAATTAAGTAGAAATATTTCATGACCTTACTGACCGGGCCAGGAAAAGGGGGTTACCCTATTTTTTTCTTGTCTATGATGATACGTTCTTAATTGAATTAAATCTTATCTTAATGGGATGTGGATTGACGTAGATACTGTTATTGGACCAATCCCACTTCTGTATCTGAAAGTGAAAGTGTAGTTCGGAATTGTATATTTCGAAATAACCACAGATATATGAATTCCATTTTCAATTCAAATAAAGCCATGATTCCCACAAAACAAATCAGTAGTTATATTTATGATTTGTGGTTACTGCCGAACCAAAATGAAAGAACCCTGATCAAAACAGAATCTTAGTAATTTGGTAATTTTGGTAATCATTATCATTATTGAAAAAGGAAAAGGGGTTTAGTTTATCCGCGGCTATTTTTATTTATTTGAGTGGAATTCATATTCATAATTGTTTGTTTGAATTGTGTAATCCCCCATTATTGACACTGGTAGACGACCCAAAGCAATTTGATTATAATTCAATTCGTGACGATCATAAGTAGAAAGTTCATATTCCTCAGTCATTGATAAACAATTTGTTGGACAATACTCGACGCAGTTGCCACAAAATATACAGATTCCAAAATCAATACTATAATTAAGCAGACGTTTCTTTCTAATATCTGTTTCCAATCTCCAATCAACAACAGGTAAATCTATGGGACATACACGAACACATACTTCGCAAGCAATACATTTATCAAATTCAAAGTGGATTCGACCGCGGAAACGCTCTGATGTGATCAATTTTTCATAAGGGTATTGAATAGTTACAGGTAAACGATTCGCGTGGGATAAAGTAATCATGAAACTTTGACCAATGTACCTTGCAGCTCGTACTGTTTGTTGACCATAATTCATGAACCCAGTCACCATAGGGAACATATCGTGGATATCCATGAATAATTTGATGTTTCTTTCTCTTGCTTGAGAGAGGTTATGAACCTATAATTTCATATTCTGTTACAGCGAAAGGCGTTGGAAAGAAGTTGTCAATAATAGATTACCTAGAGAAACAGGTAAAAGAAATTTCCATCCAAGATTTAATAGTTGGTCCATTCTCATCCTAGGTAAAGTCCACCTTGTTGTGATAGGAATGAACAGGAACAAATAAGCTTTAGCTAATGTAATGAAGATACTAATTGTCGTTCCGAAGACCCCACCAGGTTTATTTATTCCGAAAAGCTTCGGAATGAATATGTACGGAATAGAGGAATTCCACCCCCCCAAGTACAGAACTGTTACAAATAATGAAGAAACTAGTAGATTTAGGTAAGACGCAATGTAAAATAAACCAAATTTTATACCCGAATATTCGGTTTGATAACCTGCTACTAATTCCTCTTCCGCTTCTGGTAAATCAAAGGGTAATCTCTCACATTCTGCTAGGGAAGAAACTAGAAAAACTATAAACCCTATGGGTTGGCGCCAAAGATTCCACCCCAAAAAACCATATTTAGACTGTGCCTCAACTATATCAATCGTACTTGAACTGTTAGATAATTATAGTCGATGATAACATCACTGTTCCTATCGCTATTCCAGAACCGTACATGAGACCTCCGCTTCATACGGCTCCTCGATGGCCACAAATAAATTTAAGGACTGACTTGGTATTACCCCGGCTTGCTTTTTTTGTGGAGTAGCTAGAGTAAAGATGCATCGGGGAGTCCCTAATTAAACCAATGGAATTCTGTCTGCTATAATAACAAATAAAAGTGCTTCGGAATTGATCTCATCCTTATTTTTTTTTTTTAATGCAAATTAAAAAATTTGTCTTTGTTCAGCAATAACTGAATCCTTCAATAAAATATGCGCTGTATCGGTAAAAATTTCGACCCATAGATTGCGCGATTACGAAAAATAATTAGACCCCGCACCAATTCATGAATCCTGATAAGAATTCCATTCCATCTATATAACTATATATATGTAGATCAGAAAAAGAAAGAATAAAAAAAGATCTCTTATCATTTTAATTTTTCCTATTGCATTCCATTTCTTTCGTTCCTGTTCTTCTTTCTCAGAAGGGGATTCTAAAAAATAAAGGATTATTTCGTTCCCAATAGTTATTTCTTTAATTAGTGGGTAGGAGTATACTCTGGATCGGAATCATCGGGAAGTACTCCTCGATCATTTCTACCAACGTAAAGCCCTCATTATGATTCCTTTCATGCAAAAATATCTCTTTGGATACCTTACATTATTTCCATTACTAATCCTTTGCGTATCTTAGTGTTCCTAACCACCCACCCTTTTTTGATTGATTCAAAATATGGATAAAATTGTAAAAACCCATACAATTGATCTTTTTTTTGTACCCGCTTCAAGCCATGATGACTAATCATCCAATCTTGGGGTAAACAGTTTACGCTGCTTATGTTTACTTCTACCTTACTCTCGTACATAGGGAATGAGAATCAATCTTATTACTGCAAATTAATAAACAGTTTTGTTTCACTCATATAACTATCTGGTTTAGCTCATCGACCCAAGTGATGAATAAAGAAAAGTGAAGATATTTATACAATCAGTACATTCAATCTTCTTTCCTAAAACAAGTGGGTAAGGTAAAGTTGATGTTCCAACGAATCACACGTAGAGATATTGATAACACACATAGAGTTAATGGTATTTCATAACTAATCGATTGAGCAGCAGCTCGTAGACCACCTGAAAAGGAATATTTATTATTCGATCCATATCCTGACATAAGAAGTCCAATAGGGACAATACTGGAAATGGCGATCCAGAAAAAAACACCTATACTGAGATCGGCCAGAACAAGGCGATACCCAAAAGGAATTACTGAATAACTAAAAAAAATGGATATGGCCGCTATAGACGGGCCGATACTGAATAAACGAATATCCCCCCTAGATGGGAGAAGATCCTCTTTCAAAAGTAGCTTAGTCCCATCCGCTAGAGCTTGAAGAATTCCCAAAGGACCGGCGTATTCAAGCCCAATACGTTGTTGTAATGCTGCAGATATTTCTCTTTCTAACCACACAATCACGAGTACTCCTATTGTGATTCCTGATACAGGAGTAAAAATAGGGACAAGCGCCCATATGAGGCTATAGACTTCTTCTAAATACTCCGATCTGGAAAAAGAATTGATAGCTTGTATTTCTGTCGTATCAATTGTCATTTCAACGATCAACCTCTCCCATAATGATATCTATACTACCTAGTATCGTCATGATATCAGCCAATTTCATTCTTTTAACTAACTGAGGAAGAATTTGCAAATTGATGAAACCTGGTGGACGAATTTTCCATCTCCAAGGAAAAACACTATTATCTCCTATCAAAAAAATTCCTAATTCTCCCTTGGGGGCTTCTACTCTTACATAAAGTTCTTGCTTCGACAATTCAAAAGCGGGTGAAGGTTTTTTACTAATGAATCGATAATCAAAATCATTCCATTCGGAATGGCGCCCTCCATCAAAGCGTCGCACTTCTAAATTCTCATAGGCCCCTCCCGGAATTCCTTCTATAGCTCGTTGAATAATTTTTACAGATTCCGTCATTTCACCGATTCGCACTAAATAACGAGCTAATGAGTCTCCTTCTTTTTGCCACTGGACCTCCCAATCGAATTCATCGTAACACTCATAATGATCAACTTTACGAAGATCCCATTGGATTCCGGAAGCTCGTAACATTGGTCCTGATAAACCCCAATTTATTGCTTCTTCTCCACCAATAATGCCTACTCCTTCAACTCGTTGCAAAAAAATGGGATTCCGCGTAATAAGTTTTTGATATTCCACTACCTCTGTTAAAAAATAATCGCAGAAATCCAAACATTTATCTATCCAACCATAAGGTAGATCAGAAGCTACTCCTCCGATACGGAAGTAATTGTGCATCATTCGCATACCTGTGGCAGCTTCAAATAGATCATATAGCAATTCCCTTTCTCTTAAAATATAGAAGAAAGGAGTTTGTGCACCGATATCCGCCATAAAAGGCCCAAGCCATAACAAATGAGAAGCTATACGACTCAACTCCAGCATAATTACTCTGATATAGCTAGCTCTTTTAGGTACTTGAATATTTCCCAACTGTTCTGGTCCATTTACCGTTATTGCTTCCGTGAACATAGTTGCTAAATAATCCCAACGTGTTACATAAGGCAGATATTGTATAATTGTTCGGTTTTCCGCAATTTTTTCCATTCCTCTATGTAAATAACCTAATACGGGTTCACAGTCAATAACATCTTCACCATCCAGAGTAACGATGAGTCGAAGAACACCATGCATTGATGGGTGGTGAGGACCCATATTGACTATCATGAGGTCTTTTCTTGTAGCCGGTACAGTCATATGTTTTCTTCCCCGATTCATTATTCCATGAATTACCGAAAACAAAACGAGGTTCATCAAAATTCAAGATCTAATACTAATAAACCAAATAATTCAAATGAATCCCCAATCCTCAAATTAACGCGGTTTTGGCTCCCGAATATTCAGCTGACCAATTAATTCCTTATAACGTACTCTATTTTTTTTTGACAAATAAGCCAGCAGCCGTTGACGTTTTCCCAAAATCTTCCGCAGACCTCTCTGAGAGAAATAGTCTTTTCTGTGCAATTCTAGATGTGAAGTAAGTCTACGTATCTTATTAGTAAAATTGAATACTTGAAATTCAACGGATCCCCTGTTTTTTCCTTTTTCTTCTTGCGGAATAACTGAGATGAATGAACTTTTTATCATAAAAATAATTCTTCTCTTTCTTTTTTTCTTTCTTTTTCACAAATATGGGTTTTACCGGTCAGGAATAATATAATAATAATGACAGTTATTTCAATCTTTCAATCTGGTACACACTGGAATCCAGATTTATTCATATAGTACTTTGTTTTTTATCAAAAAAACAATTTAATAAATCCAATTTCATTTGTAATTTGATTCGGATACGAAAGCATGTTACATTTTTGCACCCACGAAATAGAAAATGATTTTGGCCTAAGAAGATTCCGCCGATTCATTCCTAGATCCAATTAATACGTTATTGAATTACTATTACTATCGTGTATCAGAATGGAATGGAAGACAGCGTGCATGTAAATACGTCTGTCCTAGTCTACCGGATGTGAGCGTGATATATAGAAAAATAAAATATACCATCAAAAATAAAAATATAATATATCATCAAAAAATTCTGTATCGTGGGTACATATGTATCCTTAACATACTGAAACGACTACTATTATTGGTATCAAACCAATAGCGATTCATACAAGCTAAATCTTCTAATCGATAATTGGGCCAAAGAAACAATTTTAATTGAATGCATTTATTTGTATCTGTATCAAGATACTTATTCTCATCTAAAAATTGCACACAATTTTTTATGTTATTCCCGTTGCAAAGTACTGTATTTCTATCCACAACATTCCCATTTCCGGAATTTAAATCCATTAGAATTCTTAATTCTCTACGACGTACAGGAGATAGAATATTTTCAGGAATAAAAAGTGAATCATAATGATTTTCGTCTCCATTCCCAAGCGTTTTTCTATCTTGTGCAATAGATCCATCGAAATTATTCTCATCAACATATTTCCTTTTTCGGAATCTTCGATTTGTTTTGTGCTTACTCTTATGGGCCAATGAAATACTTATGGTTTGATACATAAGAAATTGCCCATCCCGTTTTAGAGACAGACGAACCGGTTTGATAATGAATATTCCCTTTCTTATCAATTCTGTAATTGTTAGCTCCTTATCAATCAGCATTACATCCAGGCGCATTTCTCCTCTTTCAATAGAGGATATAGCAATTTCACTTGGATTTATCAGTCTAAGCAGGAAACAATATACCTTAACATTATTGATTATTCTTTGATTCAGGGGTTCATCCCATCTCAATTGAAAAAGCAAATACTTTTTCAGGAGAAAATCAAGTTCTGCCTCCTTCTTGCTTTTAGATTTCCTTTTCTTTTTACGTTTTTTATTTTTAATGTCTGATTCGGTTTCCGCGTAATCCTTTTCAAAATCTTTTTTTTTGTTTCGTGCATCTGATCCAAGATTCTTTTGGTTTCGTGGATCTGATCCAAAATCTTCTTGGCCCCGCTGTTCTTTTTCTTCTTGATTTCGATTCTCTAATTCAAGATATTCTTCTTTTTGATTGGATGATATACGAAGACTCTCTTTTTGATTTCCATTGATATTTCTACTAATATTTTCATTTCCATTAAAATTAAAAAAAAGTAATTGGATTGGTATAATCCAGGGTTTAATCCTATATGCATCATAAAGCAGTCTAAATTCTTGGAAGAACCAAGGTTCCAGATTCGGTATGGGACCATATAACACGTCTTCATTCATTCCCATCCAATCAAAAAGGTTTTTTTTTTGATTGGATGGGTTAATTTTTTGATCAATCGTGAGATTGAGATAAAAAAGATCCTTTTTCTCAATTATTTTAGAATCATTAGTTCTCGTCTTAGTATCTTTGCTAATGTTAGTCCTCGCGCCCATGTTAGTCCTGGTTTCAATATCGAGATTTTTTTTAAGACAAAAATTTAGAATTCCGCACTCAAAATATTTTCGATCCAGATTTTGACCTGTATCAATAATACACTCTTTCCCTAAATAATCACTACTAGCTGTACTCCCTAATACATAAAATAATTCGAGTTTAGGTGTGTGGTAATTATATGAAATCTTTCGTCCCTCATTTACCTGTAAAGGGGACCCATAAATATATGGGTTCTTTCTATCCTCATAATTAATATACTTATGTGCTAAAAGAACATATCTGTACTGTTTTTTATTTTTACTCGACAATGAATTCTTTCCATAAGAATTTTCATTCTTGTAATGAATGAATCGGTTTTTTTCATATGAATCTAAAAATTTGAAGTCTTTATTTTGAATCATGCGGTGTTGATTGACTCTATTTCGCCATTTTTGCGGTACTAATCTGGACCATCTAGTCTGAGATAAATTGTATTGATAATGACCTCTTAACCAGTCTTTCCATTCATTGATTCCAGAATTCGGAAGTTTTTTACGCCTTGTTTTTGAATCAGATACTTCTCGTGTGACCTTTATTCTATCCTTGAAAAAGGTGTATGCTCCATGATATTGAAGTGCAGATCCCAAGGGATCCTTGTTAATAACTTGAATTTGTGATAATTTGTAAAATACATATCCTTGGGATAAGGAAGATAAGTCACAATAAGTCTTTGAATGTTTATTACTAATATTAGAAAGCGACTTTTTTACAGTCGAAATAAAGTGAATTGCATTTTGGTTCGTTTCATCAATTACTTCTTGATTTGTTTCATCATTGTAAATGTATTTATTGAGAGTTTTTTTTATTGATTCAAGTAAAAGTTGTGCATTTCTTCTGGGAATGTTAATAGTAGATAGACGGATACCAATGTATATTCTTTCAACGAAAGATTTCATAAAATAGTGCCATTTGCGTATTAATCGCGCACTTCTTTTTTTTGATATCCACAAAATATCTTTCAAAAACTCCCATCTTTTATTATCACAACTCGTCTTGTTAGAAATAAGATTTATATCTGGAGTTCCTATTTTTTTTTTCTTGTCCTCCATGATTCTTTCAATTTGATCTCTAATTGTGATTGTACTATCAGCCAGATCCTTGATTTTTTTTTCTGTGAGTGAATAATTTGTCCAATCCATGGATCTAATTTGAATGATCGATTCATCGGTAATCTTATTACTGATTATAGAATCTTTTCTATTTTCATTCGGTTCATATACTTTGCTCAATCCGAATAATAAAATGGGGTTTACTTTTTCTTTTATTATTCTTTTCATTTTTATTATTCTTTTAATAAGGAGAATTCTTTTGATAACCCCACTTGTTTTTTCTTTTGCAAATTTGATAAACCTTTTTTTTTTTTTTTTTAAAACTTTTAGAACTAGAAAACATTTCTTTTTCAACTTTGTCATTTTTTTTTCAAATTCTTTACAAACGGGTTTAAAAAAAGAAGGTCGTTTTCGGGGAGAACCAAAGGGTAGTTCAGCTTCCATTCCCCAGATTGTTAAAAAAGAAAAATTGTCTCTTTTTCCTTTCTTTTTTATTGGACTTCCAAGGGGGGGTCTTACCTTATTGCGCCAAGGTTTCAGACAGAAAGGAAATAGGATTTTTATCTGAATACCATCTGTTAACCAGTTTTTTGGAAATTCTGTTTCTGATAATTGAACACCATTATAGGTGCATTTAACGTGCATTTCTCTATCCCAGTCTTTAAAATCTTCGTACCACTCGGGGGATTGAAATAATAGCATACGGCCGAGATTTTTAGCTATTATTAATGAGGGCAGTACGATGTATTTTCTAAGAATTAATTGGGTTACTAACATCGAACCCCTTATTGCTTGAGCAAATAGAATACTATCCCAAGTTTCTGCTATTGCTATCCGTTCATTCTCCTTTTTTTTCTCCTCCTTGTTTTTGCCCTTTTCTTTTGCCTCCTTCTGCTTAGAATCTTCATAATCTGAAGTTTTTAATTCCAGGCTTTCCCCCGTCCGATTCCTAAAGATTGGGTTCATCATTTCGGAGATATCAAAAAAAAAAAAAAATGTTTTGTCTATTCTGTCCAAAAAAAGCGGGGAATGCACGTTTCCTTGAAACATTTCCCAAATAGTTGTTTTACGTCTTTGAGCACGCATGGATCCTTTGATTAGGTCCCGGCGAAAATCCGGTTGTTGTGAGTAGCGTATCAAAGCCACCTCTTCCGCTTGATCACTATTGCTACCGGCACTGATACTAGTATCAGTACCGGTATTTTCATCGTCATCACTATAAATTACCACACGTTTGGCTTTTCTTGAACGAATCCCAGGATCCTCTGTCGTTTCTTCCTCATTTTGCTCCTCTTGCTCTTGTTCTTCCAATTCATCGATCAATTTATATGACCATCGAGGCACTTTTTTAGTGATTTTCTGTACCCCAATGGAGTTTTTTCTAATTGTT